GCCCGCACCAAACACTTTGCAGGGTACGGTGGTTTGATCGTAGATCAACATGGTGATCTGATAATCAGCTACGCTACTAGATGTAAGATGGAGCCGATCCACTTGATTGAAGCCCGAGCCATTAAACATTAGGACCTCTTGACCCTATGCCATCGGACTCAAAAGGGAAGGATGGACCATCTCCGATTTGACAGAAGGCTAACTGCTGGACAAAGCACTCTTTAAGTTTGGAACGGTAAAGCAAGGTCGCCAGCTGAGTACTTAACCAGCATAGGGGGAGCGGAAAGAACATAAAAAGACTTGAGTCTCCCGCCTCAAAGAGGCGAATGCTGCATTGGTACGTCCCTGGCGCTATGCATTTTTCTTTCTCAATGACTTTGCAAAATGGCTTCTCTGCTTTCTCCTTGCCTCAGCTCCCTTCGCACAGAGATGGAGCAGTCGCTGCTGCACTCCCGTCCTGACCTCCTGCAACGGATCCAGTCTTTGCCCCTATTCTCCTCTTCTTTTCGCCATTGCGTGACACCTTCTTTTGGGAGAGAGACCTTCAGAGGACAGAGTCCGCCCGCATGAGAGAGTGTTCTAACCTGGTACGTATTGTGCTTTGAGTAGGCCATTGATGACTCCTTTCTAACGCATTCATTTTCTTTCAGGGGACCGAGCTCCGTGTTCACCGAGACCAGGCGGAGCAGGACCAGACTGAGATCACTCATCTTCGCAGTCAGACGCAGCTTCTCTAGGAGCTGGGTACGTTATTATTTCTATACTCCTTGCACGATCCCGACAGTGTATGTCTTAGTGACATCGTGGTTTTTTGCAGACCACGAGAGTCGAGGATGCACCATCTTTGATTCTTTTTCTAAGATTGTTTTCCGTGTCGGGTGCGGGAGAGGGGAACAAGACAAGAGATATATAGAGTCCAGGGTCCCAGACTGGTCAGGTAGCATCACTCGCTAATGAGGAAGCTGTTGATCCATCGCGGTAAGGGTTCGTGAGATAGGGATTTTCAAGGAAAAGAGTAAGATAGGACAATATTCATTGCCTTTCCTTCATCTGTTCCTTAGTGCTAGGGATCGAAAGAGGAAGGCAGGTTTGGTACAAAGGGAAAGAGGTAAGGAAAGGTCAGGCTGGCTTGCGGCATAAGGGGCCTAGGTGTCCAGACAGACAGACAGATAAGACATGGCTGAACGTGTGCCAAATACTTGTGCTAGTTCGGCTGTAGTTGGAGTCAAACAAGAGGGGAGATCCAAATCCTCTGTTTAGCGCTCACTGATAGAAGTGAATCTCATTGTCTCGACATTCAAAAGATTCTATTCTAATTCTAAGGCTCCGGGCCGTGCGGGGAGAAAGAGGGAGAAATGGAAGTAGGCGAACTGGCACATCACTCCCATGAGATGAAAGCATTAACGATCAAAAGATGCCTTACCTGAACCCTATTTTTAGATGTCTGTCTTCTTTCTCCACTGATTTGGCATGGATTTCAATAACCTTAGTTGAAAGAAATTTTCGGCTATAAATCGAATTCCCATCAAGTTTGATCTTACTTACCCGCCATGGCAAGGGTCAATCTTTGAGGCTTTGGATGTTTCGGCATTGGCTTCTCCATTCGCCTGCCCGGTCGAGAACCCCAAGGAGCGGTAACCTTGCTTTCCCTTCCACTGCGCCCGATCGTGTTTAAGTTCAACGACAAAGCCGGATACTGGTCAATAACAACTATGTAGAGGGCTTCCTTCCTCGGTGACTTATCTTCCCTGCGCTTTCCTTCATTGCTTTCCCCGTGCTTCCCCCCCGAGTGCTAGTTCAACTGCCTTCCTCTTCTAGTTTGACGAGTTCTTCTTCCTCTTCTTTCGATAAACTGCTTGACTGCTGGACTGCTCGCCTCCTTCACTAGACACAGTGACACTCAATCCTCCTATAGACGGGCTAGACAGGAGAAGTGCATAGAAGGCTAAAGCTAAACACCTTTTTGAACTAGAAAAAACTCGAAGCCTTTATACACTTGAAGAAGGGCAGATTTTGTATTGACGGGGACCTTGTTTCAGAACTTCGGAAGATTGCAATCTGCGGGAACTTTCAAATCGTCTTTCACCAATAAAAAAAGTAAAGAAGGCATTTCATTTATATTTATAGTAGTAACTAGGTTTTGTTCGGGCAGCAAGATGATCGGCTACTGGACCCTGGACTAACCTTTTCGAGCTAAGCCTGTGACGACCCTCTCCTCTTCAATTGATGGACTGATAAATCCACTCTTCTTTCCTCACTGCCACAACTCCTGAAGAGCCTGCTCTCGTCACTACACTAATCAAGTCTTGAACATTCACCTGGATTCCCGGATTCAGTGGCTGATGGCCTTCTGTTAATCCTGTTGTTCTATTCTTTATCCTCTGTCACTAGTCACTGGTAGGTTCTCCGCCCTTTAATGGACGAGATTCCCTTTGCCTTTGTTTCCATTTTGGATGGTCTGCCCTTCTCTTGGCGATTGGTAGAGCTGGAGAAGCAAGACTTCTCCGAAGGAGCCTTGCCTTTCTAATCGGTATAGGGCTCTTGCTGTGATAAGTGAATCACTCTCCCCTTTCGTCATAAGGCGTGCCATCTCTTCTCTAGCAAGGAGTATAAGCCCGAAATACTCAAACTGGACCGAACAAGATCACAAAGCTAAACGCAGTAGATTGAATGAGTGGAACGCTGTACCACTTCTCCTTCGGACCCTTGTACAGCTACTAGTGTAGAGATTCTAGGGTCCGAAGGAGCTCGGACTTCTGTTTCCGCCCGCGGATGATGATGATTCTTTCCTCTTTCCGCTGATAAAGGAAGGTCCAAGGCCAAGGAGAGATAGAGGTAGGGCAATCAATCCATTCACTGGTACCGATGGGCACGGATCTTCCAACTGCTACTTCGGAGGGACAAGGGCTGCTATCTTCTTCTCTGATCCCGACCTTCTAGATCAAGAGACATAGCCCGCGGCCCTTATAGGTCCAGTTTTAGAACCACCACTGCTGATATCTTCATCCAAACCAACAGCATCACAGCCAGCAAGAGCGAAGGCGCATGCCGCATCCCTTCCGGATCGATAACTAGCATCAAATCCCGTTAGAGAGCCATAGCCAGGTGACTCCGCATCTGTGCTAGTTTTTGACCTTAAACCAGTCTCAACAGCTTAATATTATTTATCTGGATCCACGCGAAGTGATAGTCCTTGCTTTGCTACCATAGCTCCAGCTCCTTCACCTTCGGTAAAGTGGCTTCGCTCCTCGGGCTCTTTACTTTGGCTCCTATGTAGTGTAGTGATGGCTTCCGTAAGTAGTGTAGACATGCATGCTATGGCTGTCCGATGTTAATAGATGAGTGAATGAGTTAAGTTAATGGCAGGGGGAAGCTCCGGTATAGCCGGGTGGTGTTCTCCCACATGTTCTCCCGGTTGGTCATAGGCTTATTGCTATCCTGCCCCTGTCTTTTCTTTTACGCTAGTGGTGCTTTCACTTGGTCACCTAGATCTATTGCTGGGGGCTAAAGCACTGGTTTACCCGCTACTGGGTTTTTCTCTTTCATTGGTTATGGAACGGGTCTGACTGGAACTCTGTCTCGATCTCGAAAAAATGCCTAGCCTGGCTAACTCTATAATGGATTTGGAACGAATGCTGGAACATCGCTGGCGAATACGAGAACAGGGACTTAATATACTTCCGTTCCGTCAGGATCAAGGCGAGGTGGTGGTTCCGGAACTGATTATCTACGGGTTCAACAAGGTCAATGAAGTCGAATGCCTTTCCTGCTGCTACCGAGGAAGCCCCTCTCTTTTCTGGCATATTCGCTCCTGGCTTTCCTACTTACTGACCATGATCTGTAGCTTGTTAGGTGGAGCAATATTCATCCAAGGCACGACTTAATGGGGAGAGAGCTAAGCTTCAAACATCCGGGCCAACAAGCGTGCATCCATCTGGATTTCGAGCCCGCCCCGGTCCCTTGATGGATCCTATGCACTCCCCTGCTACCGATGCTGATGCTAGTAATGCAACTGTATATGGAACGGGTTCTCCCACTCGAACTTAGACTATAGAAGGAACAGGTTCTCAAATTGGGTATGGGGAACGATATTTATATCGATGTGCTCCTTCCTTTGTTGCGGGGACTGCCACTTCCGGATCTCAAATAGGCTCTGCAATAAAAAGGACTGATGGCTCTCAGGAGGTCTAAGTGGATATTTTATCTACACTGATTCCGGGCGAGACGGTGCCTTTTTTTGGTAAACCGGATCTAGACCAACCGTGCAAAGGAAAGCTGGGACAGGAAGGGCTCAGATGCTTGAAATGCTTCCTCTCCCTCTGCTTCATGCAGCAATACTTATTGCCTTTGCCTTTTATGCTCTCTTAGCTTCTGGCTTTGATGCTTTCACTCGGCCAACTGAAAGATATGGATTTGGGCGAGATGGTGGCTCTATAAGTAGCAGCTTTGGGACTTGAGAATCCGAAACTCGCGATGTATCTGTATCTGACACTCCGAACCCATTATATCATCATATTTTCTGGATATTTCAGGTCTACTAACTAGTATTTACTGACTAGTATCCACTAACTCCATGCGACCTATGTCTATGCTACTGATGGTTGTTCAAATGGAACAGGATCCGAAACATCTGCTGCCATCTTCTCTGCTACATGCTTTGCTGCAACTTGATCTGCTTCTACCCCGCCAACACCTGGATCTGAATTAGGATCCGGAACTAAGCACTCGGGTTCTGGTTCGTCATCCGTCTCTGTGACTGAAGGATATGAAACTATAGGATCTTCAACTCAATATGCAGCTTCAATGCTTGAAAAATGAAGGACCGGGGCTAGGCTCTCAATCTCCAGGCAAGGTTAGCAATCTCTATGCTCTACAAACCCAAGTCATACTCTCTCACCGATGCTAACCCATGCATGCTCTATAACACAACATTGTGAAACCGGGGGAACCAAGCTATCAACATCACTGACGTGGGGTATACATTAGGGGATGAAAAACGGACACCAGTAACCGAGCTGTGCTCAGCCTTATGCTATCATACTATCCACTTGGGATAACAAACACGGGCTATCTAACCTGGCTTTCTCCATCCACGTGCTCTCCCTAACCACCTACTAGACCAATGCTTACCAATCCATTGCTTAACGAAACTACGGGCTCCGGAAGGGGAGCCACCTCTATAGCTGCCAGTGGAACTACTTACTTTAGCGCTGTACCCAGAACTCTACTAACTGAGTCTTTGTCTTTATATCAATATTTATCTGCCTTTACTCCCTAAGGTTGATAGTCCATTTTAGATCCTCCGGTCTCACCTCCAGTAGTTTCAGTAGCAAGACCTTCAGCATCAAAGAAAGCAGTGGACAGGTATACAGTCGCTATTGGGGTAGAAGATCCACATGATGACGCAGGGACAGAAGTGGTTCCGATACCCGTTTGAGTCCCAACATCCTCGCCAGATACCGCATATCGTTACCTTGTTATAGATACAGATTGATACCCAATGCCAGTTGAGAAACCGGTGGACCCCGCAGCAAAGACAAAGGCAGTTTCTCACCTAGCAGCGAAGGTAGCTAGAGCCGCAAAGATGGCATCTAAGCCAGCATCCCCGGTTGTTTACCACCCGGTATAACCCATTGAAGTGGACCCAGCATCCCGACCAGCAGAGACAAAAGCATAGATCTCAGTAGTAGAGGATCTGAAAGAGATCGAGCTGGAGAGTCCTTAGCAGATCTAGTTCCATCATATCCGGTTGGAGATCCAATTGATGATGCCAGTAAACCTGTTTTAGAGCCCCCTACCCGTCCCAGCATATTTCCTTTCATCCCTCCCCTGCCCGTCTGTCTGCGTGTATCTTTCTCCTGGTATCTCCGTGTGTGTTTTTCGTGATATCTTGTTGTGTATCTGTATCTACTACGATAGAGTGAGAACATGCCTGTCTAATTCTTATGATGTATCCCAACCCGAAAAGAAACGACCCGGACCGGAGAGGGACCTAGTCACCTAATTATGCGAGTTCCATTCACTGCATAAAGTCATCTGCATTCAGTTAGTTGCTTAGTCAATCAAGCTCACCGGGCAACCTTTCGACATGCAGTTAGTTTATTAGCCAAGCCAACTCATAAAACATCAGTCAACCGCATAAACATGTCATGCCACACGAAGCCATCAAAACGGCACTACACGGCATCGTATATATAGCATATGGTGGTTCATACACCAGCATGCAGCTTATATAGAGCATTTGGTATTGAATTCACCATTGGCATCCTATATAGATAAATACAGACATTTCCCACTTCATTAAGTCATCCAATTACGCATTAAATCACATAGGTTCGATCACTACGGTTACTACACTGACTATGGTTCTATTTTCTCTCTCGGAGTTACCCGTGCATTGTATATAGAGATGCTATTACACTTCTTCTCCCAATGAACCTACCCGGATCGAGATCATCTCTCACTTAGTTAAATAACCACCGAACTCCAATCTATGGACCATTCCAATGAGAAACGGAGTAAACTGCCGTTGCTAGGATTCGTGAGACCTTGCTGATGCGAAAACACCAGTCAAGCTTTTTAGACAGTGCATTCCGAACCGGTCCATCGGATGCCCACACCTGTGTCAAAAGTCTTGTCTAAGGTATGTGCAAGGGAGCGGACCAGAATGAGTCTGATAAGTAGCTTTCGGGTATCTGACTCAAAAGAGAAAGACCGATGTAATACGCTTATTCAAGGTTCAGACGGTGCAGTTCGCGATTTGCACGAGTGAGTGTTTACATTACAAAGGGGGAAAATTTGTAAGCACTTGCGGATGCCGGTGAAACTGCTGTCGGATGTGATAAAAGCCCCACATGAGTCGCATGCGCCGGAAAGTACGACTCCTACCTGGGCTGTTTCTCCGCAGCTGCCCAGACTAGCCGAATGCCATTAGGTTACGGGAATTGCGCCAATTATTGGACCAAACCGGGCCGGTGGTCAACTTTCAGAGACGGACTTGGGCCCGTGAGGGCAGTACGAATGACTAGGATAGCGGAATGATATCTGCCCCACCCACCTTCGACCCTCGTAAAAGCGTAAATTAGCCACTGTACGCACTCTGTTGGGCTCCGTATACCGGAGAAGTAGCAAGACCTAACGATGGGTGCCTAGCTAGCACCATAGTTTCACATGGGACGATACAAGCACATAACGAACGTCCTCAACCTTAAACATCCAAGTAGTCTCCCAAATATTCGCTGTAGTCTTTCTTCGCTTTGCCACTCGAGTCAGTCTTCGAGCTCTTAGTAAGCCTTGTCTTCTTGACTAGCGATTTCGCTTTCGGATGGAGTATGGCGAGCAGACTTCCTTTCGTTCGAAGACCGGCTTTCTTCACGTGAGTAAGAGACGGAGAGGGTGGACTTGAATGATACTGAATATTCCGAACTTGAGAAGGGACGGGCCAGATACGAACGAGTACCAGAGGAGAATGGCTAGAGGCGGAGGAAGGGGAATAGTGCTCTTTGATTTTCCTATCCTATTCCTATATGTCGAAAAGCATTAAAATAGGGTTTCCACTTTGAAGACACGTTCCGAAGTAGCGTAGCTTTCTGGCTTGAGCCATATCCCTCAATCACCGTTTCCAGCGGCATCGTTCCTTTCTTTCTTTGTTCCCATGTTGGACGATGCCTATGAATCATACTTCTTCTATATACAAAGATCTGTAAGAGAAATGCCATCAGTCGAGGAAGACTCGTATTAATATTAATAATAGTCTCACTTGGAAAACAAAGGTTATGAAATTGTGCCTTTAGTGACTATTATAAAGACCGTTCCATACCTACCTACTAATGTAGTGGAGCTACAAAGACTGACTGTTTTCTATTGCCTTTGCTTCACACTTACTTGCCTTACCGAAGGGGATTCCTTTCGAACCAGAGGGCATAGCGAACCAGAGACTCAATTACTATGGGATTGCGAAACCAATGCTTTTCGAAGACGGAGACGGGGACCGGAAGGCTATGAAATAGAATGGGCGTAGGGCTTTCCCGCCCGATTGAATGAAGTTTCGGGTGCCATTGATGGCTTGGTGGCTTCGATTGCTTAATGGCCCGCTTGACTATAGCTTTCCATTGCGATTGGAATGGCTTGCCCGCGGCTATTCTAATTGCTTTCTGGGTTCGATCCGGTGTGACTCTTCCTTTGTTGCCTATATTCCATTGAATGCGTGCTTGCCCGATGGTGTGAACAATTTCAGAGCCTTCCAGGTATGGTATATTCCTTTATCTTATTGCCTAAATAATCTCACCGAAGACTTCAGTAATCATTTAAGAAAACAGTTTATCAGTGGACCATTGTTCCTATCTGGGCTTCCTTCAGTGGTGAAAATAACAAGGCAATGAACATTGTTTCTGGAGAAGAAGACTGAGAAGAGAGATCTGAAGGTGTAGAGTAAGCAATAAGAGTAGGAGTCTTGGCTTCAATTGACATTGTTCCTTTCCTGGGCTTTTTTCTAGAGTTAGGGGCTGGAGTATTGCATTGGCGTTAGCTTAGGCCAAAAAAAAGTAAGTAAGAGGCTTTCTAGAAGGCGAAGTTACTGGACCAGATAAAGTGAGTGACTTGAGGCGAGGATCTGAAAGAGGCGGGATTACGATTCCATATCAATTCATACTTTCATCTAGTGATCGGTTGTGGAGTAAAGAAGGGAAGGGACCGGCTCATCATACGAGACTACTACAGCTCCAGCTCATACACGTACTACAGGCTAACAAATAGTCAGTCTTTTGATTACTTCCACTTGGTAAGACCAGATACCATGGACCGTGGGGTTTCGAGCTCGTGGAGAGACATATAGACTGCATCCGAGCGGCTCTGAAAGAGGTTTAATAGCCCCATAGCGAACGCGAGATGGCATAGTTTCTGGACCTTACCTTCTTATTGATTAAAACTCTTTCAGACCCTTATTCGGTAGTGTAGACACCCTTTGATTGTTTTGTTTATGTTCATATAGGTGCAGTCGATGCAGACTGAGAAAAAGAGATTGAGCCGACTCGCTTGTGACTTGATCTCCTAGGCGCTTGCTTGTTTCCGGTACAGACCCGCTTTCCTCACCTCCACCTTTGAATCTATCTCATACCCCCAAAACAAGTTTCTTTCCAAGTTACAAAGATCCGCCCTGACTTCTTTACGTAAAGAAAGGAGTTGAACGCTTCAGTAATCAAGTAAGAACACTTAACCACTCACTGGACACTTCAGCCTAGTCGTAGTCGGTACATTGGTGGTTAACAGAATCCCCAGCCTCTTTAAGCTTGGCCTCTCCTGTCAGCGGGAAGCCAGTCAGCTACTAATTTCCACCCTCTCAAACCAGCCAGAAGGCAATCGAAACCAAGCGAACGAGTCGAAAGCACGCAATCGCCATTGAAAGCAAGCCAAGCGAAATCATAAGTCGAAGGTACGAAACTGAATGAAAGGTCAAAGGCATAGGTAAGGACAGGAGTGTTTCGAAGGGGAAGGACATAGAGACGGTTAGTTGCTAACGAGGAGGTTACTCGAGTAACAAATGGAAAGACGAGCTACTATTACTACTCCGCAGACGAGGATCTTCAAGATCACCTCAGTGACAAAGCCATGAAAGACGAAGGTCATTGAAGAAATCGATTCATCAACCGGGGCTCTGAAAGAGCTAGCTCGTTCACCTTCCGGCGGTTCTGAAATGGATTCAGAAACCTGCGAGCAGCTCGCAGGTCCCTATTCCTGTTGTTCATCAAGTCGATGGTCAATGTTCACGTTCAATCGACGGTCCCTATTCGACCTACCTATTCGTTTGGTCGGCAAAAGTGGATTCGTTGAACACAGGGGCATCCGAAACTGTGTAACTAAATCTGTTTGAGTCGTTTATAGAGCGAGAAAAGAGGGGAATACGGGCCTAGTTCACAAAAGAACCTAAACGACCTCCTCTCAATCGCTAGTAGGAAAAGTGGCCCATTCAATGAACCGAATCAAGTATTCCTATGGCGAGCTT